GCTTCCAGACATGTCGAGCTCCACATATTCTTGTACAGTCAAAGGGGGATCGATTCCATAAAAGATGAGATCAGTAAGTAGAAATTTACTGAAATTCCATCTTTGTTAGATCGTCAATATTGTACCAAGGGTGTCTTTAGAGTATACCGAATCAGTATAGCTGTCCTTCTTCTGACACAGCAACGCAATTTCACAATCAATAGCGAGATCCAGTACTAGATAATTTTTTTCTTCTTTTCTTGTTGCTTGTCGCGATGTACTCAATAGAGAATTCCTGCATTTTTATAAGATGAGGGTTTTCTACATTATTAGCTTCGGACTAGAAACTGAGGGTCAAATAAAATGTGAATCTGACGGATTTTTTTTTCTCAAAATTCATGGAGTAGATTATCATCTTTCTACAATTCAATTAGATGCGAAATATAGAAATATACTTTTTGTGGTTGTAGAAGATGTTTTTTGTTGGAAACCCTTCTTTTTTTATTTTAAAAACTGGGTTAGTTGTCCAATAAAAAGTAACAATAACAATAATAGCAGTAATAGATAGTATTTAATGGCAGAAAAATAACAAAAAATTCCATTTTTAAGAATAATTTTATCAATATTTGTGGCACGCGCATTCTTGTTCTTGTATTACACCCAAAAGGCTCCTTCTTGGCTTAATTACTTAATTAATTACAAGGATAGAGCTTTATTTTATATTAAAATAAGGAAAGAGAAAAAAATGTAGAACCCTAGTTTCGAGCGATTTGATACCCTTTTTCTTCTCGTTGGAGATATTATGTTATGAGAATGGAACCTACTACAAAATCCAATGAATTAAAATCAAAGTAAAAAAGTAAAGGAAAGGGCATTAGAAGGTCACTCTTCTTTTGGTCTAAAAAAATGGATTTGATACAATTCAAATTAATAAATAAAAAAAGGATCAAAATAGATATTTTTCCAATTTGATTCTATATTAATTCAAAGAAAAAGAGAGTTTTTTCTTTTTGATTTGAATTGAATGAAATTACACAACAAAGTTCTTATTCTTATAATAAAATCTTTTTATTTTATTATATTAGTTTACTCAACTCAAGAGTTGTTTTATCAATCTGTTGATTTGGAATCACAGGATGGGTAGATGTCACAGATGATGAATGGATTTCTTACCTATGTCACTATATTTTTGTTCGTCTATAATGATTGATTGATGAATCAAAAATTTTCAATTGGATTTTTCAAGTGGTATTTTTGTTTATCTTCCTATCTTTCTAATGGAAACTTAGGGAAGTGCTTTTTAAACATATGTATAAAAAGAACATATTTCATTTAGCCTCTTCATGCCCACTATAACTAGTTATTTCGGTTTTCTACTAGCAGCTTTAACTATAACCTCATCTCTATTTATCGGTCTGAGCAAGATACGACTTATTTGATTTGAGATTATGAAATTAATTGAATGAACAATTCATAAAAATCAATCTTTCTGGGATATTCAATATATTCTATAGTTCCTTACCGTGTCAATTTCCAATTCTTATTGAGATTCATGGGCAATACAGATTAATATTTAAAGATATATATTACCTCCCCCTTTCTCCTTTCAAACAAATAAAAATGATAGAAGTTTTTCTATTTGGAATCGTCTTAGGTCTAATTCCTATTACTTTGGCTGGATTATTCGTAACCGCATATTTACAATACCGACGTGGTGATCAGTTGGACCTTTGATTAATTCACATTTTTTTATTGACCTCCTATTTTGTTTGTTTTAATCCTAATCCACAGGAGGTAAAATTAAGACTTTAGACTGCTCTTCCATTATTTCAGTGTCATTTTTGATCTAACAAGAATGGAATCACGCTCTGTAGGATTTGAACCTACGACATCGGGTTTTGGAGACCCGCGTTCTACCGAACTGAACTAAGAGCGCTTTATTTTCATAAATCATAAAAGAATTTTATGTGACCCCAATTCATCTTGCATGCATATACTATCATAATCTATATATAGAATATAGAACTCTCATCATATATATATTGATAGAATATCCATCTATTTCTATTGAGTATGTATGTCTACTTTTAATCGGTCTCAATTGATCCCTTGTTACTGCTCATAAGATAGGTAATAGTTAGGGATAGGGATGACAGGATTTGAACCCGTGACATTTTGTACCCAAAACAAACGCGCTACCAAGCTGCGCTACATCCCTTTCAATTGGTTTACAGTGTCATTGTAAAGAATCTTTGTCTTGTTTTCCATATCTTGATTTTTTCGGTTGATATATATAAATTATCCTGCCATTTTTTTTAGTTTCATCTTTTTAGTTTCATATTGTATAACATATATTATAATAATAATAAAAGACTTATATACATCTGAAATCCGCCTAACAAAAAAAAATGAATATTTTTAGAGAATGCTCGGGCAGAGAAGAAACGGACCTCTTTTTTTGTTAAAAAAAAAGAAAGAATATCTAATGAATCGTTATACATTTCAATTTGAATTAAGAATTTTGCGTACAAATACAAGTCGTTATTAATTAAATAACCATCTGATCATATATGTTTTTATGTATTACAAATTCTAATATAATAATATAATAAAGAATAAGAATTAAGAATAAAGAAGGAGGATTTTAAATGCGAGATCTAAAAACATATCTCTCCGTGGCACCAGTGGTAAGTACTCTATGGTTTGGTGCTTTAGCAGGTCTATTGATAGAGATCAATCGTTTATTCCCGGATGCATTGATATTTCCCTTTTTTTCATTCTAGTTATTGACACGGGAAGGGGTGAAGAAGATTAGAGATACAATCAAATATCTGTGATTAATCCCCCCTTCTCCTTCTTTTTTTCTTTTTTTTTTTTTAGAAGTTAGAAAAGAGAAAGAATAAAGTTGGATTCGGCCTCAGTGAAACTCGGAATTCGGTCCAGGCTTCAATTGAATTTAATTAATAAGAAATTCATAAATTTATAATCAATTCCATCTCTATTAATCTATTAAATAATAGGGTGAGACCAGAAATAGAAATGGAATGGCTAAGGCGGGGCAAGAATATCATATAGGATACTTAAATGAAAACAGAAATACTGTACTGTGATTCTAAATATAGTTAGAAATCATTGTATTACTTAATTATTACTATACTTATAATTACTATACTTATAACTTATATTATATTGACTATATTGATTATTGATTGGAACGAGATCCTTCATAATTGGATTTTGAGTTAGCAACTTCTATTATTTTATTTTTTGTTCCTTTTTGCTTCGAATCGTAAAATAGAAGAGTTAAGTGAATCAAAAACACAAAGGGGGTTCATGGCCAAAGGTAAAGATATCCGAATAGGGGTTATTTTGGAATGTACCAGTTGTGTTCGAAACAGTGTTAATAAGAAATCAACGGGTATTTCCAGATATATTACTCAAAAGAATCGACACAATACGCCTAGTCGATTGGAATTGAGAAAATTCTGTCCCTGTTGTTGCAAACATACGATTCACGGGGAGATAAAGAAATAGAGAAAATTGATCACTTGTGTGTCACCCCTCGAAGGAAGATGCAAAATGATATATTTTTTCATATTGTTCTAAATTATAGAAGAGATTGTATATATAACATATAATTCAATATAACATATAAATATACATATATTTATAGATTCTATTGAATTTTATATATATTATATATATTTATATATATTTCAATATATTTAAAAACAAAAAACATTAAAAACATTATTAAAAATAAAAAAAATAATATAAGAATAAAAAAATAGAAACAAAGCAAATCCTATCTTTTTTTTTTACAAAATAGGATTTTCGGGATAAGGAATAAACAAACTATGGATAAATCTAAGCGACTTTTTCTTAAATCCAAGCGATCTTTTCGTAGACGTTTGCCCCCGATCCAATCGGGGGATCGAATTGATTATAAAAACATGAGTTTAATTAGTCGATTTATTAGTGAGCAGGGAAAAATATTATCTAGACGGGTGAATAGATTGACCTTAAAACAACAACGATTAATTACGATTGCTATAAAACAAGCTCGTATTTTATCTTCGTTACCTTTTCTTAATAATGAAAAACAATTTGAAAAAAGCAAGTCGGCCGCTAGAACTACAGGTCTTAAAAAAAAAAAAAAAAAATAGGATTACTCTTCAATTGAATTCAAATTCCAATCAAAACTCAAATCAAACGTGGATTGATGTTTTGTTCGAAAACTACGACAATCCAATTTTGATTATCGTGTTGTATGTAAGAAAAACGAGAATCGGTGAAGAAGAATAAATCTTTTTTTATTGAACGTGGTTGCTCATTTTGACGACTTTATCATATGATTCTATTTTATCATACAAATCTCTACTCTACCTTCCCGGAGTTCAGTCTCCGGGGAATTTTTTATGATCTCATTGGAAATCATATAAAGACAATTCTTATTTAATATAGCTATTTGTGAAAGTATTTTACGATTAAGAAGCAACTGCCTCTTGTACAGATTATACAAGAATCTGCTATAACTATAGTATACCTTTTGTTGATTCTCGCGAATTACTGCATTTATTCGACTGATCCACAAACGACGAAAATCTCTTTTTTTCCTATCTCTATCCCGATGAGCCGAAACAAAAGCTTTTATTTTCTGTTGAATAATATTTCGAGTAAGTTTTGAATGAGCCCCTCGAAAACCTGATGTAAAGAAACCCATTTTTGTCCTACGTTTCCGAGCTATATATCCTCGTTTAATTCTGGTCATTGAATAAATCAAACTTTGATGAATAACTATTTGATTTCTTTTCTTTCAGTTATTCTTTTCCCTTTACTAGTGTATTAATAATAAAAACGGATTTTTCCAATGTATAAAATAAAAGATTCCAATGGCTTTTGCTACTATAACCTTCCCAACCACGATTTTTTTTTATTTCTAAGCATTTAACCTCGAAATAAGAAATTGTATTGATACTAGGTATCAAAAAAACATATTCAATTAAATAGAAATGGATAAAGAAATAGTGGATTCCATCGTTTCTATGGTTACTTCTTAAACGGCGAGGTCCTCTCTATACACCGGAGCCCCTTCTCTCATTTAATCAATGCTATTGTTAACTTGTACAGTTCACACTCTTTGGCTCTACCCATGAAATAGCTAGTAAAAAGTCTTTCACAACGAAATCTAACTATACAGTAACGGTATTTAAGTATGAAGTGAAGATTAGCTGGGGAGCTGACCCTCTTAGTCCGTTCTTGCAAGAATAAGGGCACAATCTTTCGGCTTTTTAATTTTGAAATAGAATTTTCCCTGCTTAATGGATAAGCATTTGCTACCAATGGGGAAATCTTTCTCATCTGAAATTGCAAATTGAGGTGATTGGATTTGCACCAATGGAAACCATAAATTTGATACACAATAACAATAAAAGGATATATATTATAAGAGATTCTTTTTTTTTTTAAGTAAGATAGTGAATGGAGTGGAGTTTTTCCATTCCATCCTAACCGATCACTTATACCGGAATAATTTGTTTCCTCTGTTTTGTCTTAGTCCATGATTGGAACGAGTCGCACATACACCCTAGTACATGTTCCTCGGCGCTGAGGGCATCCCCGAAGGGCGGGGGCTTTCGTGACATTTCGGATTGGCTGTCTTGTGTTTCTAATAAGTTGTTTAATAGTTGGCATGTTGAATCATATATATAATGAGCTGGTTTAGATCAATCCTAACCCGATGATCATGAATTACTTATATTCTAGATTACTTTCATTCTATATTAATTCTATATTAATTCTATATTACTTATATTCTTATTCTAGATAAATAGATTATAGATTAATTAATTATTAATTATTAATAGAATAGATTAATTAATCTATTCTATTAATAATTAAATCAGATAAGCGCTAAGAAGAAAAAATCTCAAATTGTGTATTTGCGCGGAATCCCTGCTAATTCTTTATAGAATCCCTCTCCCTATCTCATCAATAATTCCATGAGCTTGAGCTTGTTCTACTGTAAAAACAGCATCCCTATCAAGGTCTTCGCTTATAACCCAAGTAGGTCGGTTCGTTTTTTTTGCATACAGTTGTATCAGAGAATCGCGCAACTTCGTTATCTCGTTTATTTCCATGATAAATTCTCCTGATCCTGACTTATTATAAATATCACATACAGGTTGATGCATCACTACCCTGATGATATAACATAATAATAAAAAAAGGTTCCTCTATCTCGTCTTATCATACGAGAGATAAAGAATAAAAAAAAACAAAGATTGAACAACCGTACAGGCATCTTTTGCGTATTGCATACGGCTCCACTATGGAATTGGTTTTTACCTTCCATCGAAGAAAGAGAAAAATAGAGAAGGTCTATCAGACCTAGATCGGTAAATGATCCAATAACCACCCTTCCTTTTTTTTTGAGTAGTTAAAAAAAATACTATGATGGTTCCGTTGCTTTATTATTTGGTCTGTTATTCAGCAATCCCAAAGTTTCTTTTTTTTTTTCAAATCAAATGCAAATGTTATAATGTTATATAGTTATATAAGTATAAGTAATAGTTATATTATATATATTTATTATATATATATTATTATATAGTTATATAAGTATAAGTAAAAACATCTTTTTTTTTTTCATACTCTTTCATAATATTTCATAATATAAAGATTGTTAAAAGCTTTCCGGTGTAAAAACAAAAAAGTTTGTGACGCTGAAATAGGCTCCTGATAGATCAGATAAAATCGGAAATACCCATTTTCTCATACCACTCTTTCGATACATAATCGAATGGTTTTGAAAAATTTTTGCATATCAAATTCGAAGTGCCATGCTATTATTGCTTAATATTCAAATGGCGAAGGCATAGTCTTCTTTTTTTTTTTCTCAAATAAAAGACTCATTGGCGCCAAGCGTGAGGGAATGCTGTACGTTTAGTAATTTCTCCTGATGCGAGAATAAAAGATCCTATTGAAGCGGCCAATCCTATGCATATTGTATGTACATCTGGGGGCATTTCTTCCATCATATCATGAAGAGCTATTGCGGGTAGCATCCATCCGCCCGGACAATTTATAAACAAATGCAAATCCCTGGTAGGATCATCCATACTAAGATATATGATAAGGCCACAAATGTGATTCGATGTCTCACTATCAAGCTTTTGGCCTAAAAACAGCGATCTTTGTCGATAAAGTCGGTTGATTAGGATAAGATTTTATCCCTTATGAGCCGTACATGCACCTTTTGATGCATACGGTTCACAAAAAATCGCGAAAAAAAATCAATGTGTAGATTTCAACCCTCTTTCTTTTTTTCTTTTTCATAGCAGATTTTTTCGAACTTCTAATGAAAGGTCTTTTTCTTACATTTTTCAAGAAAGAGGACTTTTGACCCGTTTATCTATATTTATCTATATTAATCTATATTAATATTATTCTATATTACTATATTAATATTATTCTATATTAATATTATTAATAATTATAAAAAAAAAAATACTAAACACT